GTCGGATGAACCAAATCCTCGTTGAATTTTATTTTTCCATTAGAAGGGGCTCGCACATGTTCTGCAGTACCCCCTGTGAATACTCCGCCGGTATGAAAAGTTCTTAATGTTAATTGAGTGCCCGGTTCTCCAATAGATTGACCTGCAATAATACCTACAGCTTCTCCCAATTCGACCAGGTCGTCATGAGCTGGACTTCGGCCATAACATAATTGACAAATCCACGACGTACTCCTACAAGTAAAGGGAGTTCGAATAGAGATTGGTTGTGCTCTAAAAGTTATGAATCTATTGACAAGTCCAACTCCAATATCTTGATTTCTAGTAGCAATGCATCGCGAACCTATATATACATGATCTGCTAATACACGCCCAATTAATGTTTGGATAAAAATCCTGTCCGCCATCATTCCATTTCGAGGACTTACAGAAATACCTCGGACGGTGCCGCAATCTGTTCGACGTACAACAATGTGTTGAACTACTTCAACAAGTCTGCGCGTGAGATATCCTGCATCTGATGTTCGGATAGCGGTATCCACAACTCCTTTACGGGCTCCGTAACAAGAAATAATATATTCTGTTAAAGAGAGTCCTTCGCGTAAATTGCTTTGAATGGGTAAATCAATCATTTGCCCTTGGGGATCCGACATTAATCCTCTCATACCTACTAATTGATGTACCTGAGATGCATTTCCTCTGGCTCCCGAAAAAGACATTATATGGACTGGATTAAAAGGATCGGTCATCCGAAAATTAGGATTCATTTCTTGTCGCAAATATTCACTTGTGGCATACCAGATCTCGATCGATTGACGTAATTTTTCTACCGCGTGTACATTCCCATAATGATGGTGTTTTTCCAAAATAAAACTTTGTTGTTCAGCGTCTTGAACTAGCCATCTTTTAGAAGGTATTGTTAAAAGATCATCAATTCCTAATGAAATGGATGCGGCGGTAGCTTGTCGGAAACCCAGAGTCTTTACTTGATCCAGGATATGTGATGTATATCCTATTCCATAGTGATCAATAAATCGACTAATAAGTCGTTTCATGGCAGTTCCGTCTATCATTTTATTGTGAAAGACCTGAGTGGGCCGTTCTGCCATCAGTACCTCCATATTGCGCTGAGTAGAATTTGACAATGGGTTTGAGTCAGTGATTGTAAAACTTCCTTTTCTAGATCTTGATTCACGTAGAAATTCCGCAATTGCAATTATAGTCCTAGTTAACCCGGTGAGACTCGAATTCCCCCTGGTAGCATAGAATTACAACAGCCCTGCCAAAACCCCTGTATGGCTTCTTCTATTTCTCGATAAAGAGAAATATGACCGAGAGTGGTTCGAATATATATATAAAGAATTTCTTTTTTTATACTTCTTACTATTAGATAGTGTCCATAAATCTCATAATAGGTCCCCAAAGATTCATAGTGAATTTCGATGGGAGTTTCTCTTGCAGCAATAACGCGTTGATCTAGTCGCCACCGCAGCCACAAGGGACTACCTAAATTGATGCGTTTTTGCCGATAAGCTCCAATTGCATCATAGGCATTAGAAAAAAAAGGTTCTTTTTTTTTTGTATACTTATAGTTATTATCTTCATTTTGATAGTTTATACGATTACATGGATTATACCTATTTACACAAATACCCCGACGATTTCCACTCGTTAAGAAATAGAGTCCACTAAGCATATCTTGAGTTGGTGCAGAAATGGGATCTCCAATAGTTGGAGACAAAAGATTCATATGAGAAAACATAAGTAAACGTGCCTCTGCTTGAGCCTCCAAAGATAAAGGCACATGAACAGCCATTTGATCCCCGTCAAAGTCTGCATTGAAGCCCTTACAAACTAATGGATGTAAACAAATAGCACGCCCTTCCACTAAAATGGGCAGGAATGCCTGTATGCCTAATCTATGCAGAGTAGGCGCTCTATTCAGCAATACAGGATGGTCATCCAGAATTTCCTGAAGTATTTCCCATACAATCGGTTTTTTTTTTCGAATTTGACTTTTAGCAACTCCGATGTTCGAAGCAAGATGTTTTCTAATTAGGTCACGAATTACAAATGCCTGGAAAAGTTCTATTGCTATTTCGCGAGGCAATCCACATCGATGTAATGAAAGTGAAGGGCCCACGACAATCACTGACCGCCCTGAATAATCAACCCGTTTACCAAGCAAAGTCTCGCGAACTCTTCCTTCTTTGCCTTCAATTACATCTGAAAGAGACTTGTAAACTCTATTATGATCATCCCTCATCGGTTGTCCGCAGATTCCATTATCAAGAAGTGCATCCACGGCTTCTTGCAGCAATTTTTCCTGAGATATTATTAATTCTTCTGGCGTAGCTATACTTGTTGTTAATAGATCTGTAAGAGTATTATTCCGATAGATAATTCTTCTATAGATTTCATTAATATCCGAGGTCACTAGTTTATCCTCATCTATATGATAGATTGGTCTCAACTCAGGAGGAAGAACTGGTAATAGACG